TCATAATAATTCTGTAAAGCTTCTGCATAATTTCCTTCGGATTGAGCTGACATCCGTTACGGTCGTCATTCGATTAAAAGAATCTCCGTTCCAGAACCGTACGTGAGATTTTCATCTCATACGGCTCCTCCTTTATATGCATAATGAGAATATTCAACCGTTTTTGATTCCATGTATCGATTATTCTCATTATGAATTGAGCGGGGCTAGTGTTTTTGCACGAAATTTCTAGCCAACCTTCCTGCGCGGGAGCTTTTGTTAACATCAAACGTGTTGGTACTAGATAGAAATGGTAACTCCAACAATTTCTTTGTCCTCAACGCCCCCTAATTTACAGGAATTAGTCACTTCAACAGTCTTTGATGGTTATATGGGTATCCAAGGTACGAACGAGATGGATATTTGTTGTCCCAACCATTCTTTTAAGTCCCAATCCAGATAAGGAAGGGAGGTCAGTCATTTTTAACAAAGCTTTCGTCTTGTTGATTTCTAGGTGTAGTGCTTTTCCCCTATGCTGCCTATTAGGACTAGTAGAGTGGGATTGACCTGTAATACAGAACCGATAGGTGTAACCTTTCGCTCAATACTAAAATGGAAGCATATGAGGCTGCATTAATCGGGGATACACGACAGAAGGAATTGTTCTCTTTCTAAACTTCACCTTCAATAAGCGTAGATTTTTTCAATAATATATCAAAATAATAATATTTTTTCTTTCTATCCCGAATTTTTTGTCTTTCTTTTCTTATAAGACTGGGGAAAAAAAAGAATCAAATCACACCATCTCTGTAATAGGTAAATGCCTCCTTTTCGCCTGAAGTTGTTGGAATTATTCGTAATAAAATATTGGCCACAACTGAAAAGGTCTTATCAATAAAATTTCCATTTATCCGTGATCTAGGCATAGGTAACCAATCCATTCTAAAATTCTTTTCATTCTCCCTAGGGGGAAAATGATCCTACAAAGAAAGGAATTGTACAATACGAAATAGCATAAAAAAGATTCATAAAAAAAAAAAAAAAGAAATTCAATACAATATTTATATAAAAAAATGTAAAGATACGAGCCCTCTACTACTACTCATATTCAAAGACTCAAATTGCTCCTTTTTGTTTTGCAGGAATCAAAAAAAAGATTTGAATACGATTCGAATTCATCCAATCCAAATGTAGTATACCAATGGGCGAACTAGTCTTATTTAATCGAAGCTGAAGAATCAAAGAATTTTTCTTCTAGATTCGGGCGAAATTGATTGAATTTTGATCCAAAGAGGGAGGGAAAAAGAATCGAATAATTATTTATTCTATGATATAAATAGAATAACCGTCTATTTTGTTTGTGTTATGCGCATAGTCAGTAGACACTATACAATCAAATAGCCCCAGGATGAGTCATTTGTAAGAGATCTATGAACTAATCGATTTTTTGGCGAAAACTTGAATTTAAAGGAATTTTATAATTTTTATGGAATCGTCATCGAAAGGTATCCATTAATCATAGTCTAAAAAACATAAACCCACCAATCCGTTGATTCCTTCCAATTCATTGATTTAATCCCGTATAAATATCATATCAGAAAAGGGCGGGAACATCACCTTCGCAAATATTAACAATCTATCTTTTACTTTAGCCTTTCACAAGAAAAAACTTTTTTATTTGAATTACCAAGCCTTGAATTTGGAATTGAAGTAAAGATCTTTATCAAAAATTGTATATTTTTTTAGTTAGAATTGGGTGGTTGGACCTTACCTAGCCAATCCAAACAAAAATATGAATAACTCGCTATTCATTCTGTTACTGGGTCATAATTGTTGTGTAGGAGAGGTGGCCGAGTGGTTCAAGGCGTAGCATTGGAACTGCTATGTAGACTTTTGTTTACCGAGGGTTCGAATCCCTCTCTTTCCGTACCTTCACCCAACTCACCAACATCGCTGACCATAACAAATCAACCCAGAGGTAGATCCTTCTTTCTATATATATTGATGATTGATATAGATAGATAGATTCTAGATATATATAGATTTTCGATTTCGAATTTAATTGCTGTGATATGTAAAATTATGGAATAAGGTCGACAAGAAATAAAAAGATCTCTGTCGATCTATGATACATGAATGGGAAAAATCCGGATCAAACCCCTTACCTTAATCTTAAATCAATTTAGTTTGGCGAAAGGGGGCTAATTTTTCCGAAACCTTTTCTAAACCTTTTTCTTTAAGGTAGGCTTAAGTCTGACGGGAATAATATTCTACGACTAGCAATTCATTTATTTTCAAACCGACCCATTTATTATCTATTATTTGATTGACTACTCCTTTATATGGGAATGGGTGAAGAGTCAAATGTTTTGGCAATTCCTCGCTGTGGGATGAATCTAGATAATTTTGAACAAGAGCTTTGGATTTTTGCTTATCCCTCGCCATAACAGTATCATTGGGTTTGCAACGATAACTTGGTATATCTACCATACGACCATTAACTAAAATATGTCTATGATTAACTAATTGGCGGGCTCCAGGAATAGTCGGAGCCATACCCAACCGAAAAAGGATGTTGTCCAAACGCATTTCAAGTAATTGGAGTAAAACCTGACCTGTTGACCCTTTGGCTTTTCTAGCGATACGAAAGTATTTAAGTAATTGTCGTTCTGTAATACCATAATGAAAACGTAATTTTTGTTTTTCTTCTAGACGAATACGATATTGAGATCTTTTCCCGGAACGTGATGGGTTTCTAAGATCTCTAGGCTTTTTATTAGTTAGTCCTGGTAAAACCCCCAGACGTCGTATTTTTTTGAAACGAGGCCCTCGGTAACGCGACATAAAGACTCCTTATTTATTGTTATTGATATTTCATTTTTTTTAACGAAATTAAAACTGAACTAAATTTTAAATGAAGCGAAATCCCCTGAAGTATTCTATTAATTGTACTCGAACGAATAATGGCACTAGAAGGAATAGTGAGATGAAAGATGTACGTATCCGAAGTTCCTCCTTGTTTTTGTATTAATATTCATTATTTTTTTGTTTGAAATGAAAGTTCATTTATGAATTTCATTTTCATATTTTAGTTTAGTATTTACATTTTTATAATTATTGGAATTGTATTTAATATAGTAATTATTAATATAGTAATTAATTATTAATTGAATTATTGTATATGTATAAATTATTGTTTGTATATATTTATTCTTATGTTTAGTGAATATTTCATTTTGAATTTTTGTTGTATATTTCTTTTTATTTCTTTAGATTCTATAGAATCTAAAGAAATATATAAATAGAAAAGATGGATTCAAAATTTTTTATTTACAATTTCTATATATATTTTATTTCATTAAATAAAAAAAAAAAGAATTCTATTTCTTTTCTAAAAATTAGATAATAAAAAAATCGAAAATTAAGAATAGAAAAAAGAATAGAAAATAGAATAATATATAGTATACAAAATATACCAACATATAAAAATAAGAAAAAGATCCTTTCCGGAATTGATTTGTTCTGCCGAGATTTCACTTTTTCATTGACGTTTTTTTGTAGTTGGAAGTTTCTATGACATAAAAAATCGTCGACCTTTTGAAAAAGGAAAGGTGTCTTTATTCTTTAATTTCAAAGAAACATTCTCAATCATATAAACAAATAGAACAAATAGAGAAAAGCCGGCTATCGGAGTCGAACCGATGACCATCGCATTACAAATGCGATGCTCTAACCTCTGAGCTAAGCGGGCTCACATAAAATAAACTTTACATGCATAATAATTCCATCAATTATATCTTAGCTATTAACTATCCATAAATCATCAAAAATATCGAATATAAATCGATTTCAAATCGATATTACAGTAAATTAAATAGAGTAAGTAATTAACTAGAGTATATAAATAAGATAAAGATTACTATACCGATCGATAATTTATATTGATTCCATTCCAATTCTAACAATTAAAATCATACATTTATCCTTTTTTTTCAAAAAAATTTGTAATTCGATTCTAATTTTAGATCGAATTATATTAGATATTCGATTCGATTTTGATTCGTTTTTCTAATCTTTTTAATATACATTTCTTTATAAAAAAAATCTTTATAAAAATTGGAATATATTCTTATAATATTTTAATATAATATAATATTAAGAAATAGAATTTTTTCTATTCAATTTCAATTTTGAGTTCTAGCTATAACAATAGATTAAGTTAAAGATTTTTTATTTTTTTTTCTCTTTTTCTATCTTTTAGATATATTATAGAGGTCTACCTTAAGAAAAGCATAAAAAAAATGGAATAGGCCATAAATAAAGAAAAAAAATAATAAAAATATAGAAAAGATGCAATTCAGATCAGAATAAGACATTCCTATGCTTTAATTTGGAAACTAAGACAAAGACCCGATCCTTTGAGTATTCCAACTTTCATGGGAAAATGAAAAGAAAGGTTCATATATATAGTGATAGATATACGTCTATATTGAATTGAAAATAAAAAAACGATAGAATTATTTCTGATTGGCCCATATCAAATATGAGCGCCCCCTAGAAATGAAAGAAAATAGGCAAAATCAAATAGGATGAAATGCCTGTCGGTATATGAATTTTTATATAATAATGAATTCAACAGTTCCAAACGAAAGGATAAAAAAGGGAAAGTAGGTCATACTGAGATCTTAAGCATAAAAGGGGGGATATGGCGAAATCGGTAGACGCTACGGACTTAATTGGTTTGAGCCTTAGTATGGAAACCTACTAAGTGAGAACTTTCAAATTCAGAGAAACCCTGGAATTAAAAAAAATGGGCAATCCTGAGCCAACTCCTTCTTTCCAAAAGGAAGAATAAAAAAGGGATAGGTGCAGAGACTCAATGGAAGCTGTTCTAACAAATGGAGTTAACGGTCTTGCGTTGTTATAAGAATTCTTCCATCGAAACTCCAAAAAGGATGAAGAATAAACCTATACGCATACATACGTAAATATAAATACTACATCTATATTAATGAAATTCA